AGGATGAGTCCTTTTTTTTCCTTCTCGCGAACCACGGGAGCGCCTAGCGCCCGGAGGAGCAAAGCTCATTTTCCTTTCAGGGTAAAGCGGCGCATAAAAAAGGGCTGGCCCGTAAAAAGTGCGGTTCCTTCGCGAACGAAGTTCAGAATCAACAAGGATTCGTAGAACGAAGGGAGTGTACAACTGGGGCGCAGCCCCACTTTTTTGTTCGTAACGAGGGAGAAATAGAATGGAGTTCTTCACGAAGTTCGAGACAAAGGAATAAAAAAGAGTTTCTCTATGGCCTCCTCGTTTTGAGACATTATGGCTTTTGGGTCGACCCCGGTAACAAAGAAGGAATCCATAAAAACTTGGGATCCGACACCATGATAAAATACTACCCTCATGATTAGACCATGTCCCTGAGATTTGATAAAAGAAAGGTGCATTAGCGGTTAATACGTTGTAATTGGATAAGTTATTAGGAATATGACGGAACGAAAGACCAAGGAAAGAAAGAAGAATACACCAAAATGCAGGTGCTGCACCAAACGCTGGTGGTTGTTTCTTGTTATAAGTGAATGCAACGAAAAGACCCGGAAATAACGAATAATGAAACAATTCATATATTGACATTTCGTGCTCATTTCAAAATTTCTGTTTTGTTATTCCCATCATCCGGTAACCACAGGATGATCCACAAGAAAGGTGGCAGGATTCGAACCTATGGCCGGCCCGGCCCGCCCCTGACCTGCTGGGTTGGGTGGCCGGGTTAGCACCCCTCGTCGCCTCTGTACCCGAAACAGATGCGCTGCGCTACCCAGCGCGTAACTTTGTCTCCCCTACCCCTCTTCTGCTTATGCCATTACCAATCGCGGGTAACCCTCGGACCGGCCGGCCGCCCCTGACCTAATAAGAACGATTATCCTTATGACCAAACAAGGACCAGCTTACTTACTTCTCGAGCGAGAGTTCCACGATCTCGACCAGCAACTTGTTGAGAGTAGGGGCATCCAAGCTTGCCCAACCTAGTAAAGGGGCTTGGAGATAGAGGTGGTGAAATCTAACCTTTGCATCGATGTTTGGCAAGGCGGGTCGCTTGAGTGTCAAAACCAAGCGGTGGTTGTTTTTCCTTGGCTTATCGAACCAGCGTATGCCTATTCCTCCTTTGATGACTCCCAGCCTAAATTTTCCGATGTGGATTGCAAGGAAGTTGGGGATGGACATAGATCCTTCTGCCTATCCGGAGTGTTGGATATAAAGCAATGGTTTTTTTTATTATTTCCCGATCACTGGAAGCAATCTTCACCGGCACAAGGATCTCCTCACAGCAACCTTCACTACGATAGAACCCAACAATGAGTTTACGAAGGCTTCGAGTAGTGCGAGATAGGCTAGGCTAATCACCAGACTGCTCTGAAATAGGTTAATCGCCGGAGACAAGAACGAGTGAATCTAGTTTCGAGAGCATGCCTTACTATAGGGCGTAGAGTTTCTAAGTGAAGGCAAGCGCTACTCCGAAGGTTCACTCTGGTTGTCATCGTCATCATAGGATTATAAAGGGTTCAGCCAATTGTCCGGTTTGGTTCATTTGTCTTCCTAGTCTATCTCATACCGCCAAGAAAAGTAGTTTTCGCACCAAACCTTGTTTTACGTGAATTAGGCCAATGTTTGCAAAGGCTTCTGCTTCTTCACACTAGCTGTATAGGTCAAAACTTCCCTATTTTTTCCAGGTCTCAGGGAGACTATCGCTTCAAAGTAATCGCTCTATTGGCAACCAACAGGAACGAAGAGTAAAACTTGAACTAGAACTTCGTTTTGATGTATATTGAAAAAGGCCCCACTCTTCCATCTCGTGGAATAACTACTAGACTTAAATCGGGAACACTTCGAATCATAAGGACTTTAGGATCATACCCTTCCTTTTGGAAGCGGCTTTGGTGTGCCTCAATTTCAATAGAAAGGAAAACCTGCCACACACTAGTTGAAGGGATAATTCTGACTTCAGTTTCAATATACATCAAACCCTTAAGGAACAAAGCTTACTGTCACTTTTGATGGTGTTGTAAAAAAAACTACCCAAACTTACCAACCAAGATGGCTTACGGGACTGGAAAGCGGGATTACGGAACGTTTGTAGCGAGACCGGTAGAGCGAGCGGAATGAAATGCAGCGAGTGTAATATAGAAAGACTATAGCATAAAAGGCGTAATACAAGGAGCGAGACTTCAGTTGTATCAACATTCCCCATTAACTCTATCTTTCTATTCTGACGCCGACTGGGCTGACTGTCCCGATAGCAGACGGTCCACTACTGGCTTCTGCGTCTTTCTCGGAAAAAACCGACTTACTTGGGTTTCCAAAAAGCAACCGACTCTTTCCAGGTCTAGTGCCGAAGCAGAGTACAAGGCACTCGCTCTTACTACCTCTGAACTTTTCTTGCTTTCTTACTTGCTACGCGATCTAGCGGTGCCATTTCGCTATCAATTTATCCTGCACTGTGATAATGCTAGCGCTACACACTTGGCGGCCAATCCTGGAAAAAAGGTAGGGTAGAATCCCGGCCACCAAGTCTTTTTGATCTTTTTGAAAAGAGCGTATTCTGACATCGCCCAATGGCGCTCATTCTAGCTATCAAGGTTAACTTGTGAAGAAGTCAAGCCTGAAGAATGTATTAGCTCGTTGCCTATGGTTTGCCATCTTGCATAAAAGTCTACTTCATGACTCTCCCTTCTTTGAAAGCTACTGAAGCTCCACGCCGTGAAGGGGGAGAAGTGTCTTCCGCTGGGGTATCTTCGTCTTCTTCAAGACCTATGGTCCAATTCATTAACTTGTATCGAATTCTTTCGAAAGAATGGGACAGATGTGTGGTGATGTTTTACTCTGAAGCGGTCTTCCATCGGCGTTCACCATTGTCGTCTCAGATGATTATGAAAAAGACTTTTTCATAATCGGCAAGATGCCAAAGAACACAGTGCTAAGCGCAAAGAAAGGCATGAAGTTAAATTAAGCAGCGTCAAGCCACAAAACGAGAGGGGCTGAAGAAAGAGTTTGACTTTTTCCTCTTCCTACGAGGATTGAGAAACATTATATTTCACTCTTATTCTGAGTCTGAGGTCTTTGGTATCCCAGTCGATTTTAGAGAAGGCAGGGACAGATTGACCGAAGGGCGTTAAGCGTTGACGAGCCGAAATAAGCTTTAAATCGAACATCGGAAGAAGGTGCTAGGTCAGCCAGTGAGAGGTCTGTTACAGCCCGACCAGTCTCCCTATAAGTTACGTCTTTGGGAGAAAGCTTCCATTCATTGTGCCTTTCCCTTCAGCCGGTTTCGTTCCATGTAGATTGCAGGCTAGTTTCCATTATTTCGCCATCCTATATCAAAAATGGCTCTATCCGGGTAAGCAATAAAAGCAGTTCGAATGGTAGTTGCCTGCTAGCTTAGGAAAGTTTCTTACGCAAGCCAGTTAGACCAATCCTGTGAGCAGGGGGTGGTCCCTTCCCTTCCTAAAAGTGGATATGCGATCTTTCCTCAAAAAGGAGAGCTAGAATGGGATCAAGACTCAGTCAGAATGGGAACTCCTTGCCAGTTTCCCTACTCTATCTAATCAAGAATTTGAATCAATGCTCTCATTACCTGCCGTTCTTGGGACTTTACCTCTTTTTCGAATTCCTTTCCGCGACTCCCCTGATAGTCAAGTGGCATTCAGCCTATGAAAAGTAGTATGCCTGGGATTTTTGTCCCCGAGTCAAGTTGGAGTTTGAAGTCCATTTGTTGATGAATGGAGAATGTGACCAAAAATCAAGCCCCTTCTATGCTTGAAGTTCCTGCGGTGATTTATAAGGCTGTTCTCCCTAAGAACTCCATTCCTGGGCTGGTTGGCGGTCTTCACACGGCCGAAAGAAGGTGAGTCTAGCTGGCACTATTGGAAGTGCTCCTTTATTTACTTCTTCCGTCTACCCTGAATGTCCGTACTCGTCACCCGAAGGACCAGACTTGATTGTAGGTTGGCTGGAACGAGTGCTTGAATAGTCCCTTTTCTCCCCTTTCCAATCAAAACAGTTGTTAGTTGGAAGACTTTTCCGGCGAGTGCTACTTTGGCTGAAACGGAACCCGGGAATTCTGTACACCCAATCGACACTAACCGACCGCCTGTCAACTGGCACTCCCCATTTGCACTTGAGACATGAAGAAGCGCGCTTGCCTTGAGTATATGTCACCTTACACCTTAGATCATTGATTAGCTTTATCCTGCCATACTTGACTTGAGACTCCCGAACTTTGATGTCTCACTGGTTTTTCCCAGAATAAGACGAGTCAGGGATCCAGAATGACTGAATTGACTGATCACCGAGCAAGAAAAGAAAGACGCTTTACGCAGCGCCCGAAAACTCTATAAGCGTGTCATCAAGTTAGGTTAGGGCAACCTCGGAACTAGATGTGGTCACCTTTCTGATCTAAGACCACACAGCAATCACCTATATTATACGTTATTCTTTTGACGTGATATTCAATAAGTGCGAGTGACTTCGCTTATATCCCATGGTATCTTTTAAGATGAAGGGCGCCCGTCCCACGAGACGGAGGATTTAGGAGACCTCTTCCCATGCTACTGCTTTGACGAAATCTAACCCCACAGACGATGGCCAGGGATCATCCTCTCAATAGGACAGAAAGAAAGAATCTTCCTAGGAAGAACCTAGACGGTTTCTGAAAGCACCCTTTACTTTGTTGTTCACAGTAGCAGCTTGCCAGGTGGGAGAATGAGGACCGTCGGATCGAGGGCATGAAGGCTATAACATAGAGTTGGAGGCCTCATTTCTGGGGCATCCAGAAAAGCCATCCCATTCAAGATGCCCCTACAACTATCCCTGCTCCCTTCTATCCTTGATGAATCAATTGAACAACTTTACAGATTTTTTCCGAACCGCTATAGAAGCGAACGACTTGATCGCGAACTATAGTCTTTCTTTGTTCGACTGACCGACTCGAATCGATTGGGTTTCGTTCCGGGTAGTGTTTAGTCATAAGCCTGTCTCTTTTGGTCCTTCACTTGTCTGCTTTCGTTCCACTCCTTTCCAACTCATTTCCGGAAAAACAATTTCAACACCGCGCCCCTTCTCCAGGGCGGCAGATGGGTCTAGAGAACCGAACTGTCTCACGATTTCCTTCCGGTTAGCTACACTTCTCCTGAGCAATTCACGTATCACTTGAGTAGTAGTACGAAACCCTTAAGAAATGGTGATCTACTAGTTGATTCAAGGAAAATCCGTTGAAGAATGTCTGTTTTCTCGGTAGGGAAGAGTACAATCTTTTCCAGCACCGGACATTTTCACCACCGGTGCAATATGAAAGAGTCCTTTATAATTCGTTAGAATACGAATGAGAAAAAAAAAGCTCTGCCGAGGCTCGAGTAGAAAGAAGAGGTACTTGAACAGAGGGCCGTGGTTGGGTCTAGAGAGAGTGTGAAAATCAATTACACTGAATCATTCGAAAAGGGATGGGCAAGGAAAGTCAGAGCTAAATTCCGAATAAGGTCGGAGGGTATAAAACCAGAGACAAGTCTTTTAAGTTTCATATCTTGACCCAATGTCGGGAGAATTGGCTTACCGTGCCTCCATTGCTGTAGTTGACGTTACAGCTGGGTTGGTTCATTCCTTTGGCGAGCAAGCGCTAAAGCCCGCTTTCTTTGGGCTGGCATTGAGTGGTACCATACATCATCCCCTTATAATAGCAAAACTCAACAAGGCTCGACGCGAAGCACAAAAGTGCTTTAAGGCGCATTAATCAGGCTTTGAAGGTCACACAAGAAGGCTATTCAACCGACAAAACGTAGGAATTAGTGCGTGCTGAAAAATGGACTTTTCTTTTTCTAAGTGAAGGGCAGGAGAAAGAATCTTGCATCTATCTCGAGTTGCTCCCTTGAGCGATCTATCCCTGGTTTTGTGACGTCGAGTTTGCTCTATTCTGCTCCTATCAAGCTTCGCTTCGCGCATGATAGCGGCATTATTGGGGAAGGAAGTCGCTCGCTAGTGCACCTCACCCAAGGTTCACGTCGCTAAGTCAATTCATGCTTCGACGCCACTCCCGCCTCGTGTTTTTGACAGAGTGTTGTGCCATACTTCGAGAATGACACGGTTCGGAGGAGCTATAACTCATTTGGGTGAAAGCTCCTTCTTTCAATCCCGTAGAGAAGCCTGGAAGAATTGATTGAGAATAACAAGACGATTGACCAATTGAATTATCTTAAAAGACATCATGCCCTAGACGCGAAGGTGAGTAAGAGACCCAGGTGAATTCTGCGAAGATAGAAGAGCGGACTTCTGAGAAGACTGGAAGCCTATAATATAAATAATAGGAATAGCGAACTGGAACCTCATCCTTCAAAGGTTTGGTGTATATTTTTCCTATTCGTAACGACCCCGGCCTTGCGTCAGGGAAAGTGGGAAACCCCTAAGACTCTACAGGCTAGCCGGGCCTAAAGGAGCTTATCAAATTCCACGGGGAGGAAGAGGATAGTAACCTGCCTTGTTGTAGGAGAAACCGGTATACCTTGTCTCCAGCTTGGCCTATAACCCTCTAATCCCTGGTGCCCTGTCTTGTAGAAAAAATTCCCTTGAGCTAGAGCAAGGTTTCAAAGGTTAGAAGTTGAGATTGGAAGAGAAAGGGTAGCGGGAAGAAAGAAAAGTCAGTTGAAGGTACAGAAGTTCAAAGGTTCGGAAGGTTCTTTTAAGCTATCAGTATGGGAAGGTTCTAAACCAGCTAGAGGAAGCGCGCTATCTAATCACTGGTGTTGGTTCTAGAGCTTTCCCTGGTGAAAGAGTGACCCTGCCTGGTGCTATTTTAAGTAATCCCCTCGTTCTAGGAGTAGTAGTAGGCCAACCCTAAAAGCCTTTTGCTAGGAGTAGTGAGATTATAAGCTATCCCTTGGCTACTTGTCTTGTCTCCTGCCTACGTTCCAACCAGTAGTAAGCAGCTAACCTTCCTGCCCGCGCTGTACTGTAGTAAGCAACTAATCACTCGTGCAAGAGAGTCCCCAGGAGATAGAGAAGGTGATAAAGCCTAAACCTAAACCCCAGCCAGCAAGGAAGACAGCATTCTAGGACTCAGTCCCTTGTTCTATCTAGTGATAGAGATAGAGATTGTAAGGTAAAAGAAGGAGCAGGTTTCTTTAATGGGATTCGAGGTTTGAAGAGCGCAGTTTCCTTCATTAATGAGTGAAGCCTATCAACGAAAGCATGCACGTTGTAGCTCCGTTCCATGGCTATCTTTCTTTCTTTGCTCGTCTAGTGCGTTTGCCGCGACTACGAGCTGCCAATGCACCTTTCTTTGGGTCGCTACGCTCGGGGTCGAGGACTGGTTCAAAAGTAGAAGGTGGTCCAAAACGAGCTAACGCGAGTTTTCGAACTACGCTTTTTCCCGTTTTTGAACATCACTGAGATAGGCTTTTCCCCGAACCATTGATCCTTGTTCGGGAGGGAGAAGTGGATTCATTCAATGGAGCTTTATTTGGTTTGATCTAGTAAGGGGGGTGTTAGAAATAAGCCACCGCCCGACGAAACAGCGGTTTACAACAGAGCGACCCGGGACATCGAGCGAAGAGCTCCAATGCGCGTATTCGGAGCTACGCGGATGCCGTAGTCGCAGAAGCCGGATCAACATTATGACAACGGCATTCTGGAAACTGTGGGGCCAGCCACAATTGGTCTAATGTCTGGGTGCGTATGGCGGTACACTGAGAGCACCTTTCAAGTCGGCTGACAAAGAAAGAAAAAAGGGTTTCGTCGTCTTTTTCCCGCTTTCACCTTCGATTGCCAAGGGATTTGAGGCCGGTTTTCAATTCGCTTCTCTCTCTCCGGCGAGGTTTGAACTTCGCGTGGTGGGAAGGCCTTCGCGATTCGCATCTTCCCGTCCAGCAAAGAAAGTGGAGGGGAGCGGACAGCAAGCTGGAGGACGCTGCAGAACCGCGTGATTGATCCATCTGCCCTATTCCCTAATTGAAGCAAGTTGGAAAGCCTTCAGAGCCTCAGCCCCTACCATTATATTGAAAAAAAATGAAAGCTGACTAGCAATCGCTCGTTTTTCTTATTAGCATGGGATTGGATGTTAATAATGAAATCCATCACTATACCGAGCAGATCACGGGCATTCACATCTCGGTCAAATGGAACTATGCGCGATTCTCTCGTGAATCGCCTTCAGCAAGGTATGGCATTCAGGGTCTGAACCCGGGGAGAAATCTGTCTTCATAGATAGAAGACATTCGTTGCTGATCTAAAAAAGATCTTATCCTGTGGGCGTTAGCGGACGTTTTTCATTCTTCACCCGGTCCTTAGTAGCGTTTTCAAAAGTAGGTTACTTTGAAAACGCGCTAAAACAGGCCTATAGGTTCGCCTTTCTAATAGAAGAAAAGTATATTATATAATTGTATATATAATTAGCCAGATCGTCTGAAGCATGAACAGAATCACCTTTGTTCCGAAGGCCTAGCGAGTTTAGCGAGTTCCTTTTTTTTTCAAAGGCGGTCCTTTTGGACCGATGACTCGCTTGTTCAGTACTGCTAACTATTATAGGAGGATGCCGTCCCCTCGGGACTACCAGTAGTTTCTGTTGTTGAATCTCGTGCAAGTTAGGTTGTGGTTGTATTGGCTGCAAGCGGAACGAAGGCGCTTTAGGTGTGTGTTGACCATGCGCTCTCGCGTCATGTAATGTCGTATGTATGATAGAGGTGGTGTGGTGATTGACCTCAATGCTAATGGTTATCCCCAAGGTTCAACGAATGAATGAAGCTATGATCGTACCCGGATAGAGATGAGGGTCTTCCTCTGATGTCTCCAAGCCGGCCATAATAGAATCGATAGGCGAAGCAGCCAATAGCAGTCTGTTCTCGCCTATCGATAGATAGCAGGTTGCTTCCAAGCTCAAACCATTTGAAACTGAATTGCTACTTTTTTCTTGTTATTGATAGAGTGGTATTCTCCGCCCCTGTCAAAAAAAAATAAAGTAGAGGGAGAGAACTGGAAGAGAGAAAGAAAAAGAGCAAAGGATTTACAAGTCTAATGGGAGAAGAATGGCTGACACGTTGACTGCCTTCGAGACTATAAAATAGAACCCAAGCGGCCCCCGGGGCGGACCCCAACCGAAAGGCGCTAGACGGACTAAGGGCAAGCGAGATAAAGAAAGCAGCTGGCCCTTAGTCTAAAACCTTGCCGCGAGAGAGTTTTTCTCCAATGAGAATAAAGAAAGTTTTTGGGTAAGACAAGAAAGGAACTCGCCCTTTGACACCAAAAGACAAGAGCTGATTGCTGGCGATGACTTGGTGAAGGGAATCTATGAGAGAAGGTTCTCGAACCGGGTTCCGCCCGAATAAAGCGCTCCGCCCGCCACCTCATCAAAGTTAAACGATTGTTCTTCCCCCTCTTTTTCTACATATGCGGTGGCGGGTTTGGCTAGGTAACATAATGGAAATGTATTGGACTGCAAATCCTGGAATGACGGTTCGACCCCGTCCTTGGCCTCGGGGAGTGGCGAGCAGCACTGAACTTGAATTAATCAAATGGCATAAGGGAGCTTTCCTTTGTTAGAAATCCACAGACAACATACTGGAACTTCCAAACCAAAGAAATGCAACATGAGAAGGAGCTTTTTACGTTACGCTTCAAATTCTTAGAATACGCCCTATGGTCGATCGAAGGTCCTATGCCAGTTAAACTCAAATCTATCTTACCTTCAATCCATCTTTGTTCAGCCAGCTCATAACAAAATGTTAGACCGGGCTGACACAACCGAATTGGTTGAGGAAAAGGAAACCCCAGCGACCAAGCACTCCCGCCCCCAAAAGCGGAGACCGAACAACCGCCAGGTTGTCGAGGACACGTCTGAAGAGGAGGCGGGCGCCCTCTAAGTTTACCACCCTACCCACTAATGGACTATGAGGGGGACAGGCGAACGGGAGCCGACCGAAAACCCGAACTGATTGACTGGCTGACCCCTTCATACTCGATTCATTAGGGTCGGAGATGG